CCGTCGGGATAAAGCTGACCCCTTCCCCTGTTCCCGCCTACGTATATTGGATATTTTAAGAAGTGAACATCTCTCTTAGTAGCGGGATCGGGGGAAAGAATAGGAAAGGTTATTTCATTATATTTCTGACCAGGAACAGGGCCTACCACAAGAATATTTTTTTTAGTGGGACGATAGCTTTGAAAAGACAGATTACCTATCTTTTCTTTAATCTCAGGCGAAATACGATCGGGCGGGGCCAATTCAAACCCCTCCGGTAAAATAAGAACAGCCCCCACATTTAAAGCCCCCCTTTTACCATTAGCAAGAACTTGTTTCACTTGCATATCATAAGGAATTCGAACAACTGCTTCAAATACAGTATCAGGAAGTACCGCTTGTGGAACCTCGATATCCACGGGCTTATTAGCTAAATGGCAATTGGCACATACAATACGGCCAGTTGCTTCTCGCGGATTTTCATAACCCTGCTGTGCAAAAATGGGATATGCATTTGAAATGGGTGCTCGAGTTATTATATATATCATGAGCGATACGGAAATTGATCGAGTAATCTCTTCCTTTATCCAAGAACAGTAATTTCTAGTTTGCATGGTCCAATCATTGATCCTGAAAAGTTCTACAATAAAATTAGGTTGGTCACTGGTACAGTTCCCTATCCATAATTCTGCTATGTACTGAAAGAATTTTACTGGAATATAGGAGGAATCCGCTGGATGAGTAGAAAGAAAAAGAAAAAAGAAGAATAAGTCAATTTTTGAATGGTTAGCTTTTGTACAAAATAACAAACTTTAGAATTGGATCATTGGATCCTTTTTTCAGTCATTCATTGAATGATAAATCACTACAAGTGACGGAGATACACGATTTAAATAACGGAAAATCAAATATTTCAAAATTGTATCTAGAATGACTGGAAAAGTGGAAACAAGACCGGATATAATTTGATCATTATGAGCAAATCCAAAATCTTTATAGACAGAACCAATCATTAGTTCCCAACCATGGGTCGAATGGAATCCTATACATAAATCAGTTAATAAAAGAATAGAAAAAGCTTTTATTGTGTCGCTTAAGTTATATAGGAATTCTTGAACCCAAGAGTTAAGAATAATAAGTTCTTGATTACCTAGAATAGAATAACCGCTTAAAATAACGAAACAGATTATATTTGTCGAGAAGTGCAAAATCGTATTCATAAGATCTTCGTTGTGCGTCTTGATCAATTGGATCGTTTCTTTGTAGATTCCGATACGAAGGTTTTGTAGACGTGTTTCCGGGTATTCCTTTATCATTTCATCCAAGAGTAACAGTTCCTCTAATTCTATGAATTTTTTTAGAATACTCTTTTCTTGAATATCATTCAAGAAAATTTCGGATTGCCTAGTATTTGACCAATTAGTAACCCAAGATTCCATATTTTTCTTAAATGAGAAAGAGATCCACCAGGGCAAAAAGACTATAGATGTAAGATATAGAAGGGGAATGAATGCTTTCTTTTTTGCCATTTTTCGTCTTTAATGAAGTCAGCTTCACCTCATTATATGATAAGAATATTTCTATCAAGCATAAGTTCTATTATAAGTCATAGAGCCCATAAATCGATTCTCACGTTTTTTATTTGTGCAATGCGGGAATTAGTTCTTGAATTTAGAAAGAATACACAAATCTAATAAGAAAAAGAAAGAGTCTGCTTCCAATTTGAATGAAGAAAAAATATTGTTTCCAAAGATATCAATTGCTAAAATTCGACGCAATTGCCCCTTTCGATGAATGCATGAAAGAGCACTTCAAGTAATGAATATTAGTTGGATTTCGAAACAAAAAAACACCCTTTCTATCAACTATCAAAATAAAAGAATATCAAATATTTCCAAAAAAAAATTCAAGAATTTCTTCCGTTTTTTTTAAGAAAGCATTCATTTTCGTTTTTTTTTTTTAAAATACTTCAATTGGTACACGCAAGAAATAGGCCAATTCTGCCGCTTTTTGTTCAATTTCTCGTGGAGTCAAATTCTCATCAGTACGAGTCAAGGGAATGACCCCCTGTCCTCTGATTTCCATATAAAGGACACGACGAGTATAAATACCCTCTTTAACTTCTAGTCTGATGGACTGAATGTCTTTCATAAGGAATCGGAGAAAGATACGACGATTTTTTCCAGGAAATCCCCAACGAAAAATACACACTATTCCCTCTTTTCTATCGAATCGATCATAACCACTACCTACATTCCACAAAATTGTACACCACAAATAAGAGCTAATAAAGAGACCAGCGATTCCATAGAAAGACATCACGATCCCTTGCGGAAAAAAAAGAATTTGCTGAGACGGAAATAAAGATAGCAAATTCCTACCAAGATAACTCGAAGTTCCAACCAATAAGAATCCTAATGAACCTAAAAAAAGGATAATGGCCCAGCAGAAATTACTTGTTTTTTGAGACCCCGTTATAAGTTCTATCCATATACGTTCTGATCGCCAACCCATATTAGATCCAGTTGTATTTTTTTGGAATTGAGAAAATAACCCAACCAAATGAATTTTATTTGACTTTTCCTTGCTTGCGAAGTCACTCTCATCAACTAGTACTATTTTTATGTAAACCTTTAGGAGTAATTCATCGAATTGCTTCTAGATCTAAAAAAAATAGATGAGATTTGTCCCTACTGCTGTCCATATCTAAAAAATCTTGTTTTTTTGAACATGGAGAAATAAAGAAGCCATTGCAATTGCCGGAAATACTAGACCTACTAAAGGCACAAAAATAGAGGGTAAGTTGCTGAAAGTTGTCATAGAATGGGTACCTCGATTTAATATTTGTACCTGTTATTTTTTTAGTTTTTTGTTATTGTTCTATTAAGATTTTTACCTGTTATTTTTCTATTTTATATTGTTATAAAGAGATTTTTGAATCACTAGAATTCATATCATATATACTTATACTTAGTAGATTTCTATATAAAAATCTACTAAGTATATCTAAATGAGTATGAGTATATATAATAAATTTTTAAATTATTAATAGAAATTCAATATTAATTAGAATTCTAATTTTAAATATAATAAAAAAAAAAATAGTAATATTGAATATTTATTTTAGAATGAATTTTAGAATAGTATAATTCTATTATAATTATTATATTTAATATTGAATTGAATTCTATTTATATTCCAATTTTTATTTATATTAATTTATATTAATATGATTATTTATATTAATATTATAATATTATTTTATTTATATTTATAGTTATATATTTATTTTATTACTAATTATACTAATAATAATAAATGATAAAAAAATGGAATAATTTAAAGCTCTACTTCATTTAATTTGGAGTCAAAGGAAAGAAAGCATGGAGCTGAAATAACTCACTAAGAACGCCCTTTAAAAGTTTACGCGGTACAATTGAATCAAATAAGCCCTTATGGAATAAATATTCAGCCTCTTGTGAACCTTCAGGTACTGTTATATTCAATGTTTGCTCAATTACTCTTTTACCCGCAAATGCAATGTAAGCATTGGGTTCGGCAATAATGATATCCCCCAACATACCAAAACTAGCCGTCACCCCACCAGTAGTAGGAGATGTAAGGATCGAGACATAGAATAACTTTTTATTTACTTGATAATCATATAAAGCAGAAGATATTTTAGCCATTTGCATCAAGCTCAAACTTCCTTCTTGCATACGTGCTCCTCCAGAAGCACATACTAGAATCAGAGGTAAGAATTGATTGGCAGCATATTCGATCAAACGGGTGATTTTCTCACCTACTACGGATCCCATACTACCCCCTATAAACTGAAAATCCATAACCCCAATTGCTACGGGAATACCATTTAGTTGACCTGTGCCTGTTTGAACAGCATCAGTTAATCCTGTCTTTCTTTGATAAGAATCAATACGATCTTTATAAGATTCCTCATCCTCATAAGATTCATCATCCTCATAAGATTTCTCATCCTCATAAGATTCATCATCCTCATAAGATTTCTCATCCTCATAAGATTTCTCATCCTCATAAGATTTCTCATCCTCATAAGATTTCTCATCCTCATAAGATTTCTCATCCTCATAAGATTTCTCATCCTCATAAGATTCATCATAAGATTCCTCTTCTGAATTAAAGTCAATGGGATCCACCGAAACCATGTCCTCATCCATCGGATTCCAAGTACCTTCATCAATCAAAAGTTCAATTCTATCTGAACTGCTCATTTTCAAATGATATCCACAGTATTCACAAATATTCATTCTTGATTTCAAAAGTTTCTTATAATTTAATCCATAACAATCTTCATCTTCGCATTGAACCCACAAATGTCTGTAATCTGGAGTTTTCTCTTGAGTTTCCTCTAAATCTGGAGTTTTCTCTTGAGTTTCCTCTAAATCTGGAGTTTCCCCTAAATCTGGAGTTTCCTCTAAATCTGGAATTTCCTCTAGATGATTAGAACTTTCTCTTCTAGTTAAAGCACTATCACTCGTACCATTCGTGCGACTGGAATTCCTTCTTTCACTAATATTTTTGCCTTTACCACAAATGTAACTAGAAATGTAGCTGTCATTGTATTTATCACTATCACCTAAAATGTAACCATCAATACAGATTTTAGAACGAAGATAACTGTCAATGCAATTATGAATGTGATTATTCCAACTATATTTAGTATCATACATGTAATGATCATAGTCGGGATCGTCACTCTTAGATCCATTATTCAGATAGCTGAAATTCTTATAACTATAAAAAAAACATTCTAGTTCACTTAGAAAAGAATGATCATTATCAACCTCAAAAATTTGATTTTCAATATCAAAATATATGGAATAACTGTCCCTATTACTATCCCTAACTAAAAAAGTGTCATCAGATATGAAATTCCGAATGTTCTCAACGCCGACTAAATAATCAACATTACTGGAACTAGAATTGTCACTATCACTCCACCTCTGAATGTTTTTATCCATATCAGTTAGAATTGGGTCTTC